TAAATTATAGGATTGTTTACGAATAAAAATGAATAAAAATTCATATTCAGATACATAAGAATTATACAGGAGCCGAAATAGTCTTTTATTTTCTTTTGAAAAAACGTAAATAGATTTATTCGGAGTAATAAAACTCCTCCAATTATGATATTCATGGAGAAATAATCGCAATAAATGCAAAGAAGGAACATCTTGGATCCAGCATTGAAGGATTTGAACCAAGATTTCCAGATGGATGGGATAGGGTATTAGTATATCTAACACATAATTTAAATGCGAGAATTTGTCCTCTAAAAAGGGAAATATTGAATGAATAGATCGTAAATTCTGAGATTTTGGTATTTCTTTTTCTTCGAAGGAAGGTACTAATCGCATCGAGAATGGAATTTCCGCAATGACTGCAAAACCTTCTGATATCATTTGAGAATAAAAATTAGAATAAAAATAATTGTTGTGCCCAACGAATCGATTTTGGCTAGAATCATTAATTGAATAAATCAAATAATTCTGTTGATACATTCGAGTAATTAAATGTTTCACAAGTACGGAACTAGATTTATTGTCATAACTAAAAATTTCCATGGGTTCGTAAAAAATCGAACCATTTAAACCATGATCATAAGCAAGTGTATAAATATACTCCTGAAATAGAAGCGGATATAGGAAGTGTTGTTGCCGAGATCTATCTTTTTCTAAATATCCTTGTAATTCTTCCATTTACATTTCTCTACTTGAAAGGTAGACAGGGGGCATGTCTTGGGTTATCAAATGATACATAGTGCAATATAATATGGTTAAAACAGGGTATAAATTATGTATTATGTATATAGTATACTGTATACTATACACTGAAAATATAGTATATACTTAAGAAAATACTTAAATATAAAAAGATATACCCCGAGACTGGGAGTCCAATCAACAGATCTCTTTCCTATCTTTTTCTATCCAATTGGTTTATGTTCATTAAAATTACAAGAGGGTAAAAAATCCTTTATTTTTGCAACCCAGTCGCTCTTTTGATTTTGGAATCAATTTTATTCTCTTTATCAGTATACTCTTTCTTCAACACATCTGTTTCCAATCTATAATGGAGAATAGTTAGGATTCATCAAAAAAAGAATCAATGGTCCACTCATAGGAGAACCCTTTCCCTCACCAGGCACTAATCTATTTTTAACGTCTAATTAGATCGGGTAATCATTCAAATTAAGAAGATAAGCTCGTTACTTTTTGTTTTATCAGAATTGGAGCCATAGGACTCTATCCATTTATTCACTAGACTAAACTGTAAATGTGAATTTCTTTTGTTCCCTTCAAAAATCAAAACAAGATTTTGTAACGATCTAGTAAGGATAAATTCAAAGTTCTATTTAAATAAAATGAAATAAAAAGGATTTCTTTATTATAACTTTATTTAAAATATGAATAAATAAATTTATATCTTATTACGACATGCTGTTTTTTCCTTCATTACCTTTCCGGATCAGTCGTAGTCTTATAGACTCTACCAATAGTCTGGACGAATTCGTTACTTCATCCAAATGTGTAAAAGATCATAGTCGCACTTAAAAGCCGAGTACTCTACCATTGAGTTAGCAACCCGGATAAAAAAAAAATATGTAGTGTAGATACGATCGAAATTTACAATTAAAATTGGATTTCACTGCAAAGGACCCCGTCAAAATCAAAACATTGAACTAGCAACAAATCAAATCTAAACGTAAAATCAAGATTTTATGATCAATTATTTATAAACTATTTATAAATACCAAAATATCAAAATGAGCGGATTGGATTAAAAAACAACGGATTCCCGATCCAATAGAGTAGAGATTTAAAAATTGACACCCATTTTTATCTTGATCCATTTTTTTTTTTCTTTTCGTTAAGAAAATACGTCTTGTATGACAGTAAATCTGTCAAACCCGACCCCTCATTTGACTGAAGTGAAGGAAAACCCCAACCCCAATATGGGGTAGGGATAAACGGATCTATTTATCTATGATCGAATTATATTGGTTCGATACAACATTGTCAATATGAATGGAATGTTAATAAAATAAATTTGAGTAAACAAAATAAGAACTTGTGTTGGATTGGCACAAGATAAATAAGAAATTTAAATGGAAAAATAAGGAAGGGGTAGAGAAAAAATCTCGAGCTCATTCAATCAATAGATATAAAAAAAGAAAAATCGATCCCGCCTTTGTTGGCAAATTCCCATAACAAAAAGGGCGAATTCCGGGGAAATAATTACACAAAGATAGATGCTAGTTACCCTCTCTTTTTTTATTCAATTTTTTTTTTTATACTTCATTTTTTAATTGTGAATTTGAATTCAAATTCACAATTAACTCGAAATTCCTTCTTTCAATTTAAAGAATTCTGCCTTCCTTAAAATATCATGAACAGTTACTGTAGGTTGAGCGCCGTTTTCAAGGAAATATAGAATAGCAGGAACATTTAAATAAGTTTGATTCTTTATCGGATCGTAAAAACCGACTTTTCGAAGATCTCTTCCTTCTCTTCGGGATCGAGCATCAATTGCAACGATTCGATAGACGGCTCATCGGGATAGATGTAGATAAACAATTCACCCCCCCTAGAAACGTATAGGAGGTTTTCTCCTCATACGGCTCGAGAAAAATGATTATAATTTCTCCATATTAAATAGATAATTCGCCAACAGATCTATAAAATCATGAATTAGATTATGATTTAAGTGGTTTTTTTCTTCTTCCTTACAGAAAAAATAAATCTCATTCGTACTCATAACTCAAGTTGAGTAATTCTGAAAGAGTTCGAAGGGAATTCCTTAGACATTTATTGAGCTGTCTCTAACCTTCTTTGTTTATCTCGTCTCGAATCTTTTTTTATTCCTCATTCTGATTGATCCAATTGTTGAGAGAATTGAAAATAGTGTTTCCTTGTTCCGAAATCCTTTTTCTTTGCTTTGTGAAATCATTGGGTTTAGACATTACTTCGGTGATCCTTATTCCTTTCAAAACTCAAAACGGCAGCAACATACCTTTTTTTTTTTTTTCAAACTTGTTTGGATTTTAACCTTTCGATTTATATATTGAGGATATACTTACAAAGTTGGTCCAACTTATTGACTGTCACTAACCCTAGATTTTTCCCCCGGATAAATGAAATGAATCAATACTTTTTTTCCGCTCGAGCTTCATTATGTACTATTTCAATTCAATTGGAACCTAACAAAAATTAGGTTACTGGTGGAACAGAACAAACTATGTTGAGCTGAGAGCATCTTTATTCTTATAGAAAATGGTGGATTCTTAAATCCACAGCCGATCATGTCCTTCAAGTCGCACGTTGCTTTCTACCACATCGTTTCAAACGAAGTTTTACCATAACATTTCTCTAATTTAATTTCGAATCGATATGGAATTAATTCAATATAGAATCATGAATAGTCATTGGTTCGAACGGTATATACCGGTATATATATGTATATATATGTATATTATATATATACATAGTATAGTCCTTTTTCCATGGAAAGATAAGTATTTTCCGGATAAGGCTCAGCAAAGATCCAATTCTTCTCGAACAAATAAACTATAAACCTCAAAAGAAGGACCTTGAATAGATTCCCAATTCTGGAACAAAATTATTTTAACCAAATAAGTTATTCCAACGACCCGGAAAGGGCGGAATTTTCTCGACAATATAGATTTCTTACACTTCTTCGAGTACCAAAGATTCATATCATAAAAAATAAAGTAAAAATTCAATAAAGAATCTCTGACTTCAGGTTATAGCTGGAAAACATATTTCCGTTCATGATTGAATTTGATTTCTAATTCAATCAACAAGTCAACGCAATCACAACGAGTAGCTCAAAACTTTTAGCAGATATCTCATTCACTAAAGAGGTACAAACTTTTACCATGTCCAATTGAATTATCAATTGTTTCAATTAAACATAGATAGATAAATTAAGAATACAGTTTATTGATTTTTATGGGCATGGAATAGAAAAGGTCTCGTGTAAGGTAAGATTAAGTTAAAGTCGTTATTTTTTCATCTGAAAGATAAAATCAGACTCCTCTGATTCTTATTTTTCGTATCTATCATATACAAGGAACAATTGTCCCCGTAGGTAATTATGGATATTTAAGGAATCACAGATCTTTTTTTTTTTTCACTTAGCCGAATGGTTGTTACTGAAATATAACAATACAACAATAACAATACATAATATATATCATATATATAGATATATAGACCTTGTTCGTTCATTTTATAGATATTTTTTTTGTTCTTTAACAATTTTTTGTTTAATGTTGGATACAATGTGATTCAATCTTTCGTTTCTGATAGAAATAATCTGGGACGGAAGGATTCGAACCTCCGGGTAACGGGACCAAAACCCGCTGCCTTACCGCTTGGCCACGCCCCATTTAGATTTCTATTCAACACTAATAAATACTATTATTATTAATATTGGTTATTCGTCAATTCCAGCCCAAATACATACGGGAAATATTGTTGCTAAGATTCGACACATATAGATATAGATATAGAAAAAAATGCATTGATCATTACATGGAATTCCATTTAAATATTGTATGAAAATTCCTTGTATTCTCGTTTGAGAATTTAAAAGGGGATTTTTTATTTAGGAGAGTTCAAAGAAAAAGGGATTTTTGGGGCCTGCCTTTTCATTTTTACCTTATATTATACTTATATTATAAAAGTAACTCAATCAAAATCAAATTATCTAATCTACAAGAACAAAATGTTTGTTATGCTTAATATCTTAAGTTTAATCTGTATCTGTCTTAATTATGATTTTTATTCAAGTAGTTTTTTCTTCGCCAAATTGCCCGAGGCTTATGCCTTTTTCAATCCAATCGTAGACGTTATGCCCATCATACCTGTACTCTTTTTTCTCTTAGCCTTTGTTTGGCAAGCTGCTGCAAGTTTTCGATGAAATCTTTAAGACTTTCCTAAATTCATGATTTTTTTGA